GTTTTCCACATTTTTCTTTTCTCTGTTGATGTATATATATTAATTATTCTGCCATTTTTTTCTTTTTTTTTTGATTATAATATAATAATGTACAATAGAATATGAAAAAGAAAATTATATTCTAAAAATAAAATATATAAAATATATATAGAATAAAAATAGAATCCAAAAATACTTAAATTAAAAAAGGAGGATTTGAAATGCGAGATCTAAAAACATATCTTTCCGTGGCACCGGTAGTAAGTACTCTATGGTTCGGGGCTTTGGCGGGTCTCTTGATAGAGATCAATCGTTTTTTTCCAGATGCATTGATATTCCCCTTTTTTTCATTTTAGTTATTGACACGGGAAGGGGTGAAAAAGATTATAGATCCAATTAAATATATGTAATTAATCTCTTCTTTTTTATTTCTTCTTTTTTAGAATTGTAATAAAATAAGTTAGAAAAGAGAAAGAATATTAAAGGGTTAAATTAGGCCTCATTTAAATTCGGAGTGGAACTCGGAATCTGGTCCAGGCTTCAATGGAATTGAATTATTAATTCAATTCCATTTCTATTAATAATAGAATGAAACCAGAAATCGAAACGGAATGCCTAGGATGGGGTCCAAATATTCTACAAAATACTTTAACAAGTGAAAATACTGTATTTATTGCAGTAATGAAATATAGTTCGAAATCATTGCATTATTTTTGTACTATATAGAGTGAAATCTTTCCAAATTTTATTTCGAATTTGGAATTTCTTTTTTTTTTTCGTTTTTTTTTATTAGATTCGAATCCGAAAATCGAAGAGTTAAGTGAATTAAAAACCCAAAGGAGGTTCATGGCCAAGGGTAAAGATATCCGAGTAACTGTTATTTTGGAGTGTACCGGTTGTGATAAAAAGAATATTAATAAGGAATCCACTGGTATTTCTAGATATATTACTCAAAAGAATCGACACAATACGCCTAGTCGATTGGAATTGAGAAAATTTTGTCCCCGCTGTTGCAAGCATATAATTCACGCAGAAATAAAGAAATAGAAAAAATGGATCGCTTGTGTGTTACCCTTCCAACCAAAGAACATAACATGTAAAATGATCCATTTTTTTATTTTTTTATATATATACTATAATCTATAATTTATAGTTGAATTTTATACATATATATATCCTTATATAAAAACATATATTAAAAAAGTAAGAATAAAAAAAACAAATCCTTTCTTGTAATAAATGTTATTTTTGGAATAGGAATAAAACCATGGAAAAATCTAAGCGACTCTTTCTTAAATCCAAGCGATCTTTTCGTAGGCGTTTGCCTCCGATCCAATCGGGGGACCGAATTGATTATAAAAACATGGGTTTAATTAGTCGATTTATTAGTGAACAGGGAAAAATATTATCCAGACGCGTAAATAGATTGACCTTGAAACAACAACGATTAATTACGATTGCTATAAAACAAGCTCGTATTTTATCTTCGTTACCTTTTCTTAATAACGAAAAACAATTTGAAAAAAGCGAGTTGACCGCTAAAACTACTACTTTTAAAAAAAAAAATAGAAATTAAAAATTTGAAATAAAATTGGAATTTAGATTCCAATTAAACATAGATTGATGTTTTGTTTGAAAACAACAGCAATTCCATTTGGGTTGTTATGTTGTAAGAAACAAGATAATCGGTGACGAATCAATTTTTTTTAAGCATGGTTGTTTATTTTGACAGCTTTATCATATGATAAAGCTGTCAAAATAAACAATTTTGGATTCTATACCTTCCCAGAGTACAGTCTCGGGGGATTTTTAGTTTTTATGATATCTTTGGCAATCATAAAAAAACAATTCTCTTTTAATATAGCTATTTGTGCAACTATTTTACGATTAAGAAGCAATTGCTTCGTGTATAGATTATATATTAAATTACTGTAAATATAATATACTTTAGGATTCTCACGAATTACTGCATTTATTCGACTAATCCATAAACCACGAAAATCTCTTTTTTTCCTATCCCTATCCCGATGAGCCGAAACCAAAGCTTTAATTTTCTGTTGAGTAATAGTTCGAGTAAGTCTTGAATGAGCTCCGCGAAAGCTTGATGTAAATAAACGAATTTTTGTCCTCCGTTTCCGAGCAATATATCCTCGTTTAATTCTGGTCATTGAATAAATGAGATTTGGATGAATAACTATTTGATTTTTTTTAAGTTATTCTTTTCTACTTCCTAGTCTATTAATAACAAAAATGGATTCTTCCAATGTATAAAAAAAAATTCCAATGGCTCTTGCTACTATAACCTCCCCAACCACGATTTTTTCTAAATATTGAACCTAAAAATAACAAATTGCATTGATACTAGGTATCAAAAAACATAGTATATAGTAAATGAAATAGGACATAGATAAAAAAATGGTGGGTTCCTTCGTTTCTATGATTTTTTTTATAAACGAACAGGTCCTCTCTATACACCGGAGCCTTTTTTTTTTCATTTTTATATTCATTTAATTAATGTTATTGGTAACTTGTACAGTTCACACTATTTGACTCTACCCATCTAATATCTAGTAAATAGGTTTTTACAACGAAATCTAGTTATACAGTAACGGTATTTAAGTATGAAATTTTGCTGGGTAGCTGACCCTTTTATTCCGTTCTTCCTAAATTCATTAAGGACATAATTTCTCTTTAATTGAAATTCAATTTTCTCCGCTTAATGGATAACTTAATTATTTGTTCCCAATGTAAAGTTTTTGTAATCTTAAATTGCAATTTAAGGTTATTGAGTTTGCACCAATCCAAATCATAAATTTTATATTTATACATGATAGAAGAATTTATATATTATTAATATATAATTAAGTTAAGATAGTGTGAATGGAATTGTGAATGGAAAAATTCCATTCACACTATCTTAACTTAACCGATCGCCAATACTGAAAAAATGAAATAGGTTTTTTCTTATTATATGATCTGAACGAGTCGCACATACACCCTGGTACACGTTCCTCGGCGCTGAGGGCATCCCCGAAGAGCTGGGGATTTTGTGACGTTTCGAATTGGCTGTCTTGTGTTTCTAATAAGTTGTTTCATAGTTGGCATGGTGAGTTGTATATCTATCTATATATAATGAGCGGGTTTAGATCAATCCTAACCCGATGATTCTGAATTATTTATATCCTATTAATTCTGAATTATTTCTATCCTATTATTCATAGATATTTTTTATATTAAAACTAAAGGATTCAAAAATGAAATTGCAAATTCTTTATTTTTTTAGAATAATCTTTGCTACTAATTTTTTATTCAACTGCTACAAGATCCACAATTCCATGAGCTTGGGCTTCTGCTGCTGACATAAAAGCATCCCTTTCCATGTCTTCGGATATAACCCATAAAGGTTTGCCCGTTCTTTGCATATAAACCCTTGTGATAGTTTCACGCAGTTTCAGCAGTTCTTCCGCTTCCACGATAAATTCTCCCGTTTGTCCCTCATAAAAAGAACTAGCGGGTTGGTGGATCATTACCCTGATTATATAACTTAATAAGTGTTTCCCTTATCTTGATAAAGATTTTGATAAGGATTTCTCCTATATAGGTAAAGATTTTCTTTATTCCCCAAACAAAGGTAAAAGGGATAAATACAAATAAGAAAATAAATGAGCAAAAATAAGATTCAAGAACCGTACAAGCATTTTCTGCGTATTAATGCATACGGCTTTTCCAAGTATGCATTTCATTTTTTTCCTCTATGGATAGAGGAAAAAATGAAAAAAGAAGTACAAAATCTATTAGGTCTTTTGGATCCATATCCTTAAATAATAATAATAAACAATACAATAACCAACTTTCTTTTTCATTTTTGAAGATATTTTAAAATACTATGATGGTTCCGTTGTTTTTTTTTTTATTTTGTTTGTTATTCAACAATCCAAAAGTTTCTTTTTTTGCATATTTTACGTTTTCTTCTAATTAAAATAAAAATTTTTTTTTTTTACTAATTTTCTGGTATGAAAAAAACATAAAAGTCTGTGACACTAAAATGAAACTAGGTTATTGATAAATCAGATAAAATATTAAATACCCTCTTTTTCATACTACTCTTTCTATATATAATCGAATAGTTTCAATTAAAAAACAAAAATTTGCATATGGAATTCGAAATACCATGCTTTTATTACTTAAAAAATGTTTTATTTAATGGCGAAGGTATAGTCTATATATATTTTCTCAAATAAAAGAATCATTGGCGCCAAGCGTGAGGGAATGCTAAACGTTTGGTAATTTCCCCTCCTGCCAAAATAAAGGATCCCATCGAAGCGGCTAATCCCATACATACTGTCTGTACATCTGGTTGTACAAATTGCATAGTATCATAAACAGCTATTCCGGGTAATACCCAACCCCCCGGAGAATTTATAAACAGATACAAATCTTTATTATCGTCCTCTATACTGAGATATACCATAAGACCAATAAGTTGATTAGATATTTCACTATCAACCTCTTGACCTAAAAAAAGTAATCTTTCTCGATAAAGTCGATTGATTAGGATTCCATTTTTTTCCTTAAGAGCCGTACATGCACCTTTTGATGCATACAGTTCACCAAAAACCATATAAGTAAAAAGGAATCAATGTGTCGATTTTAAATCTCTTTCTCTTTTTATAATGGACTTCTTCGAACTTTTAAAGAAAAAAAATAATATACTCAATTTATTGAACTAACTTCTCATTGATGTATTGCTTTCATCGAGATTGAATCTCAATCACAATGTAATTTTCTTGTTTCTGAATAGACTTTTTCAATTCTTTTAGGTTTCTTTTCTACTCTGAGTAAAGATCTGCCCGATTTGGATTTGCACATATAGCACAAATATTACAATACTATTTCTTTCTTTTTGTTATAACTTCTTTCTTTTTTGAACTTATTATTTAATGTTTTCTGTAAAATATATGATATTATAGAAATAGAAGTGGTGATCGTAGATATATTACCAATTGGTTTTTTTCTAAACAGAGCCTGGGTACTTTATTTTATTGGTCCAACCAAGCCAACCATAAATTATCTATAGTTTTGAATAAGAATCTGAATACCCCCTCTAAAAAATAAAAAAAAAAAACAAAAAAATCGATAGAATTTTACTTCATTACACTTCACGCTCCAAATTTTTTATGATTCAAGAATTTTCTTTTTGGGGGTGAAAGAGAGGATATCTCGATCGGGGGAGAAAACGGGGAAATTCCATATGACCTACTATATCTGACAAGTCGCACTATATATCAACCCAAGATGCATCTTCTTCCCCAGGGCTTCGAAAGGGTACTTTTGGAACACCAATGGGCATAAAATGGAGAAATAATAAAGTCATATATCTCACTTTAGTGTGGAAACGTAAGAATTAGCTTATCTATTAAAAAAGATTTACTCGTCTTATATTACATTTATATATTTTTATAAATATATATTTTTATAAATAAATCCAATCAAAAAGGAATACTAAATTAAGTAAAGTTGTTACGAATGAGTTCATTGGGGTGATAAACGAGTATGTCTGCATTTATTTATTTAAATATTCATAGAGAAAGTTGTCAACCCCTCTCGTCTTCTCCCCATTGCGTATTGTTACTTATCGGGTATAAAATAAATCTGTTTCTTTTTATTTTTACAAAGAGGATTGTTCGATTATTAATAAAAAATTCGAACAAATTTTAATGCTTTTTCTGAGATAATTTACTGAAAGGCTAGAGTCATAGTATAGTTTTTTCCAGTGCAATAAAGTTACATAGTGTCTATTTTTTTGTTGATATAAGGGGTATTTTCATGGGTTTACCTTGGTATCGTGTTCATACTGTTGTATTAAATGATCCGGGCCGTTTGCTTTCTGTTCATATAATGCACACAGCTTTGGTTGCTGGTTGGGCTGGTTCGATGGCTCTATATGAATTAGCAGTTTTTGATCCCTCTGATCCTGTTCTTGATCCAATGTGGAGACAGGGTATGTTCGTTATACCTTTTATGACTCGTTTAGGAATAACTAATTCGTGGGGCGGTTGGAATATCACAGGAGGGACTATCACGAATCCGGGTATTTGGAGTTACGAAGGTGTGGCCGGAGCACATATTGTGTTTTCGGGCTTGTGCTTTTTAGCAGCTATTTGGCATTGGGTTTATTGGGATCTAGAAATCTTTAGTGATGAACGTACTGGAAAACCTTCCTTGGATTTGCCCAAAATTTTTGGGATTCATTTATTTCTTGCAGGGGTGGCTTGTTTTGGTTTTGGCGCATTTCATGTAACAGGATTGTATGGTCCTGGAATTTGGGTGTCTGATCCTTATGGACTAACTGGAAGGATACAATCCGTAAATCCCGCGTGGGGTGTGGAAGGTTTTGATCCTTTTGTTCCTGGGGGAATAGCTTCTCATCATATTGCAGCAGGAACGTTGGGCATATTAGCGGGTCTTTTCCATCTTAGTGTGCGTCCGCCCCAACGTTTATATAAAGGATTACGTATGGGAAATATTGAAACCGTCCTTTCCAGTAGTATTGCTGCTGTGTTTTTTGCAGCTTTTGTCGTTGCTGGAACTATGTGGTATGGTTCAGCAACAACCCCCATTGAATTATTTGGTCCTACCCGCTATCAATGGGATCAGGGATACTTCCAACAAGAAATATATCGAAGAGTTGGTGTTGGACTAGCCGAAAATCAAAGTTTATCAGAAGCTTGGTCTAAAATTCCCGAAAAATTAGCTTTTTACGATTACATCGGTAATAATCCAGCAAAAGGGGGGTTATTTAGAGCGGGCTCAATGGACAATGGAGATGGAATAGCCGTCGGTTGGTTAGGACATCCCATCTTTAGAGATAAAGAGGGGCGTGAGCTTTTTGTACGTCGTATGCCTACTTTTTTTGAAACATTTCCTGTTGTTTTGGTGGACGGGGACGGAATTGTTAGAGCTGATGTTCCTTTTCGACGGGCAGAATCTAAATATAGTGTCGAACAAGTAGGTGTAACCGTTGAGTTCTATGGTGGCGAACTTAATGGAGTCAGTTATAGTGATCCCGCTACTGTGAAAAAATATGCTAGACGTGCTCAATTGGGTGAAATTTTTGAATTAGATCGTGCTACTTTGAAATCAGATGGTGTTTTTCGTAGCAGTCCAAGGGGTTGGTTTACTTTTGGACATGCTTCATTTGCTCTGCTATTCTTTTTCGGGCACATTTGGCATGGTGCTAGAACTTTGTTCAGAGATGTTTTTGCCGGTATCGACCCAGATTTAGATGCTCAAGTAGAATTTGGAGCATTCCAAAAACTTGGAGATCCAACTACAAGAAGACAGGCAGTTTGATAGAACATTCTTTTGTTGTTTTTCAACTTTTTTGTTAGGATTTTGAATTTCACATAGAGAACTAGATAAATCTGGATGCATTTACTCTGGTTCTTTCTTTTTTATCTGGGAAATGCACCCCAATAAACAGGTATGAAAGCTATAATTGTAAACCACGATCAAATCTATGGAAGCATTGGTTTATACATTCCTCTTAGTCTCGACTTTAGGAATTCTTTTTTTCGCTATCTTTTTTAGAGAACCCCCTAAAGTTCCAACGAAAAAAACGAAATAATTTTTATTATCTTAGTTGAAGTAATGAGCCCCCCTATTGGGGGGCTCATTACTTCAACTAGTCCCCATGTTCTTCGAATGGATCTCTTAGTTGTTGAGAGGGTTGCCCAAAAGCAGTATATAAGGCATACCCAGTAAAACTTACAAGTAAACCAGATATAGAGATGGCAATTAGGGTTGCTGTTTCCATTATTATAATTATAAAGTGTCAAGATCATAATAGATCTATAGGATAAGATCCTTATATTTACATCGGAATGGTATACAAAGTCAACAGATCTCAATGAATAAAAAATCGTATTTATGGCTACGCAAACGGTTGAGGATAATTCTAGATCTGGTCCAAGACAAACTGGTATAGGGAATTTATTGAAACCATTAAATTCAGAATATGGTAAAGTAGCTCCGGGGTGGGGAACTACCCCTTTGATGGGTGTTGCAATGGCTCTATTTGCGATATTTCTATCTATTATTTTAGAGATTTATAATTCGTCCATTTTACTGGATGGAATTTCTATTAATTAGATTTACGAGAATAGAGTAATTAATTTTGCAATAGAAAAGAAAGTTAAGCATTTAGGGTTCTTATTGTTTGTTAGCCTATTCCATTTTTATTTGGTAGTTTGATCGTGGAATTTCTTTGTTTCTGTATTTCCGGAATATGAGTGTGTGACTTGTTTTAATGGATCCTATTGATAGTACAGAACATAAAATAAAATGGATCTGTCATCTTGATAGAGATGGTTTTATCCCGTCAGATATTTATTCTAGTATCTGGAGCACGGAATATAGAAAATTTCTAAAACTATTAGAACTATGATTCATACTAAGTATTTAGACCTCGCAATCGGACTTAAAAAACTTTTCAAAAAGTTATAAAATCAAAATAAATTGAAGAATTTTCATCCTTTAAAACTTCCGGAGCTTACCTTTATTTTGATCAAAGGACAAACGTTTCTTTGGATTTTTTCATTTCATTATATCTATATCTATTCATTGAATAAGTGATGATCCAGCAATTCTTACTCAGGGAATTTTTGGACTTCGATTAAAGGTTTTTTTTGAATCATCGTGGTTATAGTATGAACCTGATGTTTTTTTTTAATTGATTCGTATGGTCCTAACAAGAAAATTCCTATCAATAATCAAAATTTAATAATAATAATAAAGAAGAAAGCAGTTAAATCACATTACACATAAATAAAAAATGAAGTAAGTAATAGAAAATAGAATATTCAAGAGGCCTGAAAAGATCAAGATAAAGACAAGAGAGCTGACTTGAGATTTTGGCATTATAACCCAAAATAATAGCTTTTGGATTTCTAGTTTTTCTTATCGTCAGAGAAAATTAGAATCATAGGATTAAATCAAGAATTTAAAAACTTTCTATTACAAATATCTGTTTTTGTTACAACCAGTGTAAGTGTATTTGGGTATTTTTGTTTGAGCCGTACGAGATGAAATTCTCATATACGGTTCTCAGGGGGGTCCATTGATTTACCTATCTCAATAAAGTTTATGATTGGTTCGAAGAACGTCTTGAGATTCAAGCGATTGCCGATGATATAACTAGTAAATACGTTCCTCCTCATGTGAATATATTTTATTGTTTAGGAGGAATTACACTTACTTGTTTTTTAGTCCAAGTAGCAACGGGATTTGCTATGACTTTTTATTATCGTCCGACCGTTACTGAAGCTTTTGCTTCTGTTCAATATATAATGACTGAGGCTAACTTTGGTTGGTTAATTCGATCAGTTCATCGATGGTCGGCAAGTATGATGGTCTTAATGATGATTCTACACGTATTTCGTGTGTATCTCACAGGTGGTTTTAAAAAACCTCGCGAATTAACTTGGGTTACGGGTGTAGTTTTGGGTGTATTGACTGCATCTTTTGGTGTAACAGGTTATTCCTTACCTTGGGACCAAATCGGTTATTGGGCAGTAAAAATTGTAACAGGCGTACCCGACGCGATTCCTGTAATAGGATCGTCTGTGGTAGAGTTATTACGCGGAAGTTCTAGTGTGGGACAATCTACCTTAACTCGTTTTTATAGCCTGCATACTTTTGTACTACCTCTTCTTACTGCTGTATTTATGTTAATGCACTTTTCAATGATACGTAAGCAGGGCATTTCCGGTCCTTTATAGCGAATATAGATCATAGATATTTGTAATCACAATCACTTTTTATTTTGGGGAGGAATATATTTCATTGCTACAAATATGGATTATTTAAAAGAATAAGACATGTATTTGGATATTTCCCTTCAACTTAACAAAAATGGAATTCTTTTTATTATTTACATAAGATACACGAATAGTTGAAGGGAACTCTCCGAAGAAAAAATGGATTATGGGAGTGTGTGACTTGAACTATTGATTGAGCCACG